TAATCAAGATAGGATCAGAATCATGAAAATTGGAGTGAGTGCTGACGTGTTCCGACGGGGGACTTAATGAAATAGGAGAAGAAGGTTCATTTAAATAACAAGTTATATCTTTTCTTTTGCTGGGGGAATCGTTACTGACAGTTCCGGCCCGAAAGAGCCATTGAAGTCGGAACATAAAAATAAGTTGAATTGTGGAAGAATCCATAACTCCATTTTTTTTTATTCCAGTAAAGTAAGTCAATCGATAAAAGGAAAAACAAAGAATAATAAGAAATGACACTCCTGTCATAGGAATGGAAATAGCCCTTCTTGCTGCTTCAATAACAAGTATTTTCGTTTTCAAATCAGATAAATCATTTGATCTATGATTCATTGGAACAAAACAAGGAATGGCCTGGCTAGGTATAGGTACTGGCCAGGCCGGGGGAATAAAAGAACCTTTCGTACGAAATCAAAGAGGTATTCTTTCTATTGGAGATATCTGTTTCGAATCCTTATCTAAATGCAATTGCTGATAAAATTCGTATATATATAGAATAAAGAAAAGAAAGATAAAGAAAAGAATAAAGAAAAGAAAGATAAAGAAAGACTTTTATCAATCTTTACTTCACGCGCCACATATGAATTATCCTTTTGTAATTGGGAGAGATGGCTGAGTGGACTAAAGCGACGGATTGCTAATCCGTTGTACGAGTTATTCGTACCGAGGGTTCGAATCCCTCTCTCTCCGTTCCCTCTGATCACTTGAGAGTTATCTTTCGAATTCGAAAAAATCTCGAGCCCTTGTTATCTTAGTTAAATGTATGGAATAGAGAAAATCATAAGAAAATTCAGAAATCAAGCAACGAAAAACTTCTGATTTTTTTATTTTATTCCTCGCGTCCAGGATTACGTCCTGGATCATTAGATAGGAATCCGAAGATGAAGAGAGAAACAAAGAATATCACTACTGTGTAAACGAAGAGTTTGAGAGTAAGCATTACACAATCTCCAAGATCATTTTTGGGGGAAATAAGGGAATAGATTCTCTATTTTTGTACCACATATCCCATTTTGACACCAAGAAATGGAGTGGTTTCTAGAAAAGAAAGGAATTTGCAGGAATTCATTTGTAATAAGATTCTGATTCCTTCGTTACCAAAATGATCTTTCATACCCACAATTAGGTATTGTGAGGGACCATACATAAGGTCTTTGACCTCCGGAAAGTCAGAATGAGAAAATGAGGTGATCCAGATTCATCGCGGCTATCCAAAAGAATTTCAATGTTTGAATCGAGAGTTCATAATGTAAGATTTATCTGATCTTATCAATTGTTAGAATAGAATTTTTCCTTTTTTAGCGAATCAATCATGAATGTTTCTAGGACAGTATTAAAGATCTCATCGAAAACTTACAGCAGCTTGCCAAACAAGGGCTAAGAGAAAAAAGAGTACAGGTATGACTGGCATAACATCTACGATTGGATTGAAAAAAGCATAAGCCTCGGGTAATTTGGCGAAGAAAAAGCTACTCGAATGAAGGGCAGAATTAATACAGATACAGATCAAACTAAAGATATTAAGCATAACAAAAATTTCGCTCTTGTGGAGAATTTCATTATTAGTGAGTTGGGGAAAAATGAAGAAAGAAGAGAAGATAGGCCAAACAAAAAATCCTTCTTTTTCTTTGAACTCCCCCAATCAAAAATCCTTCAATTCTCAAATGAGAATAGAAGGAATCATACTTTCATACAATATCTTAATTGAATTATAGATAATGATCAATGAATTTCTTTTGATTCTACATCTACACGTGTCGAATCCTAGCAACAACCTATTCCATAGATATTGGGGCTGGAATTGACGAACAACCAATATCCATATTAGTGTTATTAGTGTCAAATAGAAATCTCAATGGGGCGTGGCCAAGCGGTAAGGCAACGGGTTTTGGTCCCGTTACTCGGAGGTTCGAATCCTTCCGTCCCAGACCGATTTTATCAGAACAAAGATTGTGCTCTTTTCTTTAACAATCCTCTGTTTAAGAGTGTAATGTTGGATACAATGTGATCCAATCTTTCTTTCTGATTTCTAATGATTCAGAGAAGAATCATATCCTACCTTTCGATCCTGTTTCTGTTTCTCACAAACAGAAACAGAATCGAGTGTCAATGACACGTGTATGGAAATAAATATCTTTTTGATATAGGTAGGATGGGAACAAAGATCAAAGTTCCATTCAAAAAAAAAAAAGATTGGGTGGCCATTCAGCGTATGCCCGTCTCCCCCCCGCTCATATTCATATTGAAGTTAGTTAGTCATTTAGAGAAACTTTATGCCCCCTATTTATCAAATTTGGATTCCCACATGATGCATTCTGAGTCGACATGCGGAAGAAAGGTAAAGTAAATAGGGGTAAATGACTAATTTTATGTGGATCCTGAATTCTAAACAGGAGGAGTTCTTGGTACTAATTCCATCACTGGGATTAAAGCTCCTAAGACTGGGGTGGGGCAAAATAAAATAGAAACAACGAATGAATCTGGACCCATTCGGCTTTGTACCTATACAAGATGGTATAGCATCCCATAAGAGGATCTTTTTTTGATTGGCTTTGAGTATGATTCATGATCCCCATAGAATTCGTGTAGATACGAGTTAATTAGCAAAGGAAGGTATCAATTTCAATCAATATCTGTGTCATCCGGATCTCATTAACAAACAATAAAGTTCAATACGGAACAGATGTATTTTCTTTGGACTTAATTGCTTTTATTTTGCATCAGGCTCCAATGAATAATTGGAAATCAATGTAACGATGGGGGGGGGGGATTCATAGATTCCATTCACTTTAGTTTATCTTTATGGAAATGGAAAAATTTCTGAACCTGAAATAAAGCAAAATCCGTAGAAAATGAACCATGCCCATATGTAGTTTTATTGTTCTATTTCAGTGACACCGGTATTTCGGTTTCGGTGAAAAAGATTTGTGATCTCTTAAATATACACGATGACCCCCGGTGACAATTGTTCGGTGTATCTGATGGATACGGAAAGGTCATACTCCTACGATTTGGATTTTCTCAATCAGATGAAAGAATAGCGACCTTAATCTTATCTTCCATGAGCTCTTTTCTATCCATCCCCATGAAAACAACTAAATTGGATTTTTTTCTCGACCCATCCATCCGATTTAAATCATTGATGATTCAATTGGAAAAGAAACATGGATTTCTCTTATGATGATCGAATTCGCGTCTCTTTAATCAATGAGATATCTGCTAAACTTTTTAGTTACTCGTTGTGATTGTGCCGACTTGTTGATTTGATTGATTTAGAGATCAAATTAAATTCAGTCTTTACAGGAAAACTTATTTATAGTAATGATAATGATGTCGAAGTAGGAAATTCTTGAAATCATTTTATTTTTTATGATTCCTTACCTTATAAATCCTCGCTATTCGAAGAAGTGTGAGATTGGTGAATCTATCCTATCGAGTCACTTGCGACCGAGTCACTTGCGACTTTTCCGGGTCATTAGAATAGCTTATTTGGTTAATGACTCATTTTATTTTGTTCCAGTATTGGTAATTCCAGTATTGGTAATCGAATTAAAGACTCGTCTTTAGTTTAGTTGTTCGAGAAAGAATTGGAATTGGATCTTTCATGATTGATCGTCCCGAACAATATAACAATATGTTGAAGATGTAGATGTAAATAAGTGTTAAGCAACTAATTTCTTCGTGTTTTTTATAAATGTGTTTCATTCCTATAACAGAATATGGGTTAATTTGGCTTTTTGCTGAGATTTCCCCAGAGAAATACCTATTCATACATATATAAAAATAAAGTATGGACTACTATGCACCGATGGAGCCAATGACTATTCATGATTCCATATTGAATCAATTCCATACCGGTCCAAATTAGAGGAATGTTATGGTAAAACTTCGTTTGAAACGATGTGGTAGAAAGCAACGTGCGACTTGAAGGACATGATCGGCTGTGGATTCTTGCATCCACCATTTTTTTATATATCAATGAAGATGCTCTTGGCTCGACATAGTTTGTTCTTTGCCACCAGGACCCCATTTTGGGGGGTTGTAAATAGTACATGATGGAGCTCGAGCATAAATTCTTGATTCATTTATCAGAGGGAAGGATCTAGGGTTAGTGCCAGTCAATAAGTTGGAACAACTTCGTAAGTATATCTTCGATATAGAAATCGCAAATTCGAACAAGTTTCAAATAAAAAAGCAAAAAAAGGAAAATTTGTCGGAATTGGTAAAACTATTTCGATCAAAAGTGTATCACAGGGGAATCAACCATTTGTATGATTCTTCAATAGAAAGAACAAAAGGTATGTTGCTGCCATTTTGAAACAATTAAGGATCACCGAAGTAATGTCTAAACCCAATGATTCAAAGCAAAGATAAAGGATACCGGAACAAGGAAACGCCATTTTCAATTGTCTCAATAACTAGATCAGAATGAGAAAGGAAAATCGATTCTAGACGAGACAAACAAAAGAGGTTAGAGACGGCTCAATAAATGTCTAAGGATTTCCCTTCGAGCTCTTTGAGAATTACCCAACTTGAGTTATGAGTACGAATGAGATTTCTTTTTTTTTTTTTTATTCCTTCCAAAAAAAAAACGACTCAAATCCTAATCTAATTGATGATTTTATGGATCCATTTGCCACTATATACAATACATAAATTCGAATCATTCTTTCTCGAGCCGTACGAGGAGAAAACCTCCTATACGTTTCTAGGGGGGGCATTGTTCATCTATATCTATCCCAATGAGCCATCTATCGAATCGTTGCAATTGATGTTCGATCCCGAAGAGAAGGAAGAGATCTTCGTAAAGTGGGTTTTTACGATCCGATAAAGAACCAAACTTATTCAAATGTTCCTGCTATTCTATATTTCCTTGAAAAAGGCGCTCAACCTACAGGAACTGTTCATGATATTTCAAAGAAGGCCGAAGTATTTAAGGAACTTCGAATTAATCAAACGAAATAAAATTTATGAAATAGAAAAAAAAGATTGAGTGAAATAACTGGCAATTGAGGGGATTGCCATCAATCAGATGGTTTTCGTTGGGACTCTACGAATAAATAAGGGATCAATCTTGCTATTGTTTGTACTTCTATTGAAAACCAGAGATTTTTTTCCTACTTCTTCTTTATTTATTCCCCCCCCCACACTTCATTTCTTATCTATGTAGTGCCAATCCAACACAAGTCTTTATTTTCTTTATTTCATTTTTTTTTCTCAAAATTCAATTTATATTGACAATGGTGTATCGATCAAATATAATTCGATCGTGGATAAATAGATCTATTTATCTACGTCCCATAAGTTTGTTTCTTTACTTCACTAGGTTCGCCGGATTCACTGTGACACAAGAAGTATCTTCTTAAGATAATGAAAAAAAAAATGATCAAAACAGGAGGGTCCACAAATTTTTACATCTATCTATATTTATCCGTGAATCCGTTGTATTTGAATCTGATCTGAACATTTTGATGTTCATAATTGATCATCAAATGTTTCTTTTCGATTTGTTGCTAGTTCAATGTTTTGATGGGGTAGGGCAATCCAATCTCTTTATTTATTTATTTTTGATTCCGATCGTATCTACACACCATATTTATACGGGTTGCTAACTCAACGGTAGAGTACTCGGCTTTTAAGTGCGGCTAGGATCTTTTACACATTTGGATGAAGCAACAGATTCGTCCATACCATTGGTATGGTTTGTAAGACCACGACTGATCCTGAAAGGGAATGAATGGAAAAAACAGCATGTCGTATAAATGGAGAACTCTGAGAATACTTCCTGGGTCGGTAGAAAATCTTGTTTTGATTCTTGGAACGGTACCAAATCAATTCACAGTTTGGTCGAGTGAATAAATGGATAGAGCCCTAATGGCTCCAATTATAAGGAAACCAAAAGCAACGAGCTCGGTTCATAATTCGAATGATTACCCGATCTAATTAGACGTTAAAAATAGATTAGTGCCTGATGCGGGAAAGGGTTCTCCTGTGAGTGGATCATCGATTCCTTTTTTTTTCATGAATCCTAACTATTAACTATTCTTTCTCTATTATGGAGTGGAGACGAATGTGTAGAAGAAACGGTATACTGATAAAGAGAATTTCTTCCAAAGTCAAAAGAGCGATCGGGTTGCAAAAATAAAGGATTTCTAACCATCTCTTGTAACTATAACGAACACAAACAAATTGGATGGAAAGAGAGAGGATCCGTTCATTGGACTCCCCGTCTCCGGGGTATCTATTCTTTTCTTACTATATACCCTGTTCTGACCGTATCGCACTATGTATCATTTGATAACCCAAGAAATCCCCCGTGCCTTTGTATAATTTCAAATGGAGGAATTACAAGGATATTTAGAAATAGATAGATCTAGGCAACAACACTTCCTATATCCGCTTCTATTTCAGGAGTATATCTACGCACTTGCTCATGATCATGGTTTAAATGGATCGATTTTTTACGAACCTATGGAAAATTTCGGTTATGACAATAAATCCAGTTCACTAATTGTGAAACGTTTAATTACTCGAATGCATCAACAGAATCATTTGATTCTTTCGGTTAATGATTCCAACGAATCTATTTTCGTTGGGCACAACAAGAATTTGTATTTTCAAATGGTATCAGAGGGTTTTGCAGTCATTATGGAAATTCCATTCTCGCTGCGATTAGTATCTTCCCTAGAAGAAAAAGAAATAGCAAAATCTCATAATTTACGATCTATTCATTCAATATTTCCCTTTTTCGAGGACAAATTATCACATTTAAATCATGTGTCAGATATACTAATACCTCATCCCATCCATCTGGAAATCTTGGTTCAAACCCTTCACTGCTGGATACAAGATGCCCCCTCTTTGCATTTATTGCGATTCTTTCTCCACGAGTATCGTAATTCGAATAGTCTCATTACTCCAAAGAAATCCATTTCTCTTTTTTCAAAAGAGAATCAAAGATTCTTCTTGTTACTATATAATTCTCATGTATATGAATGTGAATCCGTATTAGTGTTTCTCCGTAAACAATCTTCTCATTTACGATCAACATCCTCTGGAACTTTTCTTGAGCGAACACATTTCTATGGAAAAATAGAACATCTTGTAGTAGTGCTTCGTAATGATTTTCAGAAGACCCTATGGTTGTTCAAGGACCCTTTCATGCATTATGTCAGATATCAAGGAAAATCCATTCTGGCTTCAAAGGGGACTCATCTTCTGATGAAGAAATGGAAATCTCACCTTGTCCATTTTTGGCAATGTCATTTTTACTTGTGGTCTCTACCGGACAGGATCCATATAAACCAATTATACAATCATTCCTTATATTTTCTGGGCTATCTTTCAAGTGTACGACTAAACACTTCGGTGGTAAGGATTCAAATGCTAGAGAATTCATTTCTAATAGATACTTCTATTAATAAATTCGAGACCCTAGTCCCAATTATTCCTCTGATTGG